TGGTCATTGAGATTCCTAGGCAATACGGATTACTATTTAGGGATAGATATTACCTCTCTTTTTCCTCTTTCAAATAAATTAAATTGAAATGATTGAAGTTTTTCTATTTGGAATCGTCTTAGGTCTAATTCCTATTACTTTGGCTGGATTATTCGTAACCGCATATTTACAATACAGACGTGGTGATCAGTTGGACCTTTGATTAATTAACATCTCTTTTTTTTAACTGACCTCCTCCGGATTAAATTAAAAAAAGGAGGAGGTCAAGGCCAAAGTGAGATTGTTCTTCAATTCTTTCAGTTGAGTATCATTTTCGGTCTAACAAGACAAGAGCGAAATCACGCTCTGTAGGATTTGAACCTACGACATTGGGTTTTGGAGACCCACGTTCTACCGAACTGAACTAAGAGCGCTTTCTTATGACAACGTAAAAGGCTGTAATGTAAAGAAGGGGATTTTTTGTATAACCCCAATAAATACTTCTTGGATGTGTATACTATCATATATCATAAAATTAAAGATTATATATGTCCAATTTTTTTAATAGATCTGGATCTATCGTTACTGCTCAGAGGAGAAGTAATAGGTAGGGATGACAGGATTTGAACCCGTGACATTTTGTACCCAAAACAAACGCGCTACCAAGCTGCGCTACATCCCTTTTAATTCGTCTACAGTATCATTGTAGAAAATCCCCGTCTTGTTTTCCACATCCCTTATTTTATTTCCTCCATTGATATGAAAAATGGATCTTGCCTTTTCTTTTTTTTGGTCTCATATCATATAACATAGAATAATAATAAATGAATATTTTTCGAATATTTTTCTGGGGAATTCTCAGGCAGAAAGGGACCCAGCTTTCTGCTTTAAGAAAAAGAAAGAAAAGAAAATCTTATCTACCGAATTATTGCACATTTCAATTTGAATTAGGGATTCCGCGCACAAATACAAGTGGTCTTTAACTACATATATATCTCTTAGCATAATATAATGTATTCCAATATGGAATACAAAAAAAAGAAGGAGGATTTTCAATGCGAGATCTAAAAACATATCTTTCCGTGGCACCGGTACTAAGTACTCTATGGTTCGGATCTTTAGCAGGTTTATTGATAGAAATCAATCGTTTATTCCCAGATGCGTTGACATTTCCTTTTTTTTCATTCTAGTTATTGACATGGAAAGGGGTGAAGAAGATTCGAAATAGAATCAAATATTTGTGACTAATCTATCTTTCCCTTCTTTTTTTTTAGAATTAGATAGATAGAATAAGGGAGGAAAGCGAAAGAAAAAGGTGGATTCAACCTCAGCGAAACTCGGGTTCAGACTCCAATTCAATTAATAATAGAGTTAAAAGAAAACGGAAATCGAAATGTGGCTATTGTAAGAGTATCATACAATACAAGATACTTAAATGAAATATTTTATTGCGATTACAAATAGAGTTCGAAATTTTTGTATTACTTATTATTTACTATATTGATTGGAACAAAATCTTTATTTCATAATTGGATTTTGAGTTATTAGCAACTTCGATTTTTTTGTTCCTTTCGTCTTATTCGCTTCGGATCGGAAAATAGAAAAGGTGGGTGAATTAAAAACCCAAAGGAGGTTCATGGCCAAGGGTAAAGATGTCCGAGTAAGGGTTATTTTGGAATGTACCAGTTGTGTTCGAAATGGTGTTAAAAAGGAATCAACGGGTATTTCCAGATATATTACTCAAAAGAATCGACACAATACACCTAGTCGATTGGAATTGAGAAAATTCTGTCCCTATTGTTACAAACATACAATTCACGGGGAGATAAAGAAATAGATATAGATCGAATCTAGTGCTTGTGTGTCACCTTTCCGAAGAACATGAAAAAAAAAATGAGATATATATATATCTATATTATTTCATATAGTTAAATAGAAACAAATAAATAAATATAGACAAATAAATAAATATAGACAAACCAAATCCTATTAATTAATAATAGAAATCATTTTTTATTTGATCAAAATAGGATTTTAGGGATAAGGAATAAACAAATTATGGATAAATCCAAACGACTCTTTCTTAAACCCAAGAGATCTTTTCGTAGGCGTTTGCCCCCGATCCAATCGGGGGATCGAATTGATTATAGAAACATGAGTTTAATTAGTCGATTTATTAGTGAACAAGGGAAAATATTATCTAGACGGGTGAATAAGTTGACCTTAAAAGAACAACGATTAATTACTATTGCTATAAAACAAGCTCGTATTTTATCTTTGTTACCTTTTCTTAATAATGAGAAACAATTTGAAAGAAGTGAGTCGACCACTAGAACTACAGGTTTTAGACTCAGAAAAAAATAAGCTTACTCTTCAATTGAATCAAAATTCCAATCCGAATTCAAACTCAAACACAGATGGATGTCTTGTTCAAAAAATCCGAGAATCAGTCGTGTTGTAAGAAAAAAAAAAAAAAAGAATCGGGAAAATCGGGAAAGAAGAATAAATCTTTTTTTTTATTGAGCGTGTTCGCTCATTTTAACGACTTTTTATCAATCATATTATCAGATTTTATCATACTAATTTCTACTCTACCTTCTCGGAGTTCATTCTCCAGAGAAACTCCATTTCAAAATTCTGACGGATTCCTTCCAATTTCCTTATTTTATGATCTCATTGGAAATCATATAAAGACAATTCCTATTTGATATAGCTATTTGTGCAAGTATTTTACGATTAAGAAGCAACTGCCCCTTATATAGATTGTGTATGAATCTACTATAAATATAGAATACCGGATTCCCGCGAATTACTGCATTTATTCGAGCGATCCACAAACGACGAAAATCCCTTTTTTTCCTATCTCTATCACGATGAGACGAAACCAAAGCTCTTATTTTCTGTTGAGTCATTGTTCGAGTAAGTCTTGAATGAGCCCCGCGAAAGCTTGATGTAAATAAACGAATTTTTGTTCTGCGTCTACGAGCTATATATCCTCGTCTAATTCTGGTCATTGAATAAATGAAACTTTGATGAATAACTAATTGATTTCCTTTCTTTCAGTTATTCTTTTCCCCTTTCCTAGTCTATTAATACCAAAACGGATTCTTCCAATTTATAAAATCAAAATTCCAATGGCTTTTGCTACTATAACCTTCCCGACCACGTTTTTTTCCTTTTTTCTAGGCATTGGGAATAAAATAAAGTAGTAAATGGAAATAAAATTGTGGGTTCCATCGTCTCTATGGTTACTTCTTAAACGGTGAGGTCCTCTCTATACACCGGAGCCCTTCCTTCATTTAATCAATGCTATTGGTAACTTGTACAGTTACCACTTTTTGGCTCTACCCATGAATTTTCCAGTAATAGGTCTTTCATAACGAGATATACCTTATACAGTAACGGTATTTAATTATGAAGATTGGTTGGATAGCTGACCCTGTTAGTCCGTTCTTGCAAGAATCAAAAAAATCTTTCTGCTTTTTAATTTTTAAATAGGATTTCCCCCGCTTAATGGATAACTATTTGTTACCAATGGGGAATTCTTTCTGATCTTAAATTGCAAATGGAGGTGATTAGATTTACACCAATGGAAACCATAAATTTCATACACAATAGAAAGATAAGATAGATCGATCTTTTTTAGATAGTGAATGGAGTTCTTCCATTCTATCTGATTCACTGGTATTGATCATTGATACTGGAAAATTTTTTTTCTTTCCTTTATTTTGTCTCATCCCATGATTTAAACGAGTCGCACATACACCCTTGTACATGTTCCTCGACGCTGAGGGCATCCCCGAAGAGCGGGGGATTTCGTGACGGTTCTGATTGGCTGTCGTGGATTTCTAATAAGTTGTTTAATAGTTGGCATGCTGAATTATACATTATGGGCTGGTTTAGATCGATCCTAACCGGATGATTTGGAATTTCTTGTATTTAATTTTATTTTAATAGTAATAGATTAATAGAATATTAAACCCTTAAGAAGATAAAATCTTAAATCGTCTATTTGTGCGAAATCACTGCTATTTTTTATCCAACCGCTACAAGATCAACAATTCCATGAGCTTGGGCTTCTGTTGCTGACATAAAAACATCCCTTTCCATGTCTTCGGATACAACCCATAAGGGCTTGCCTGTTCTTTGTACATAAACCCTTGTAAGGGTTTCGCGCAGTTTCAGGAGTTCTTCCGCTTCCAGGATAAATTCTCCGGTTTGTGCCTCATAAAAACCGGAAATAGGTTGATGGATCATTACCCTGATGATAGAATATAACATAATAAAAGGTTCCTCTATCTTGCACGATGAGGCGAGGGAAAGAGATAAAGAAAAAGATAGAATTGAACAACCGTACGGGCATTTTTTTCGCATTGCATACGGCTCCACAATGGAATTCGTTTTTTTATCTTTCATCGAAGAAAGAGAAAATATTGGGTCTATTATACCCAGATCGTAAATGATCCAATTACCACCCTTCTTTTTTTTTTTTCGGAGGAGTTAAAAAATACTATGATGGCCCCGTTGCTTTATATATTTATTTCGTCTTTGATTCAGCAATCCCAAAGTTTCTTTGTTTTGTTTTTTTGCGTACTCTTTCATAACATAAATATTCTTAATAATCTTCCGGTGTGAAAAAAGTTTGTTTGTGACGCTGAAATAGGGCTACGATAGAGAAGATAAAATCGTAAATACCCTCTCTTTCTTTACTTTATCTCATACTACTCTTTCGATATATAATCGAATTTTTTGAAAAAAAAAACAATAAAAAATTTTCATATCGAATTCGAAGTGCCATGCTATTATTACTTAATATTAATAATTCATATGGCGAAGGCATAGTCTTCTTTTTTCTCTCAAATAAAAAACTCATTGGCGCCAAGCGTGAGGGAATGCTAGACGTTTGGTAATTTCTCCTCCGACCAGGATAAAAGACGCCATTGAGGCGGCCAATCCCATGCATATTGTCTGTACATCTGGTCGCACAAATTGCATAGTATCATAAATAGCTATTCCGGGTGTTACCCAGCCGCCAGGAGAGTTTATAAATAAATACAGATCCTTGGTATCATTCTCGATACTGAGATATACCATAAGACCAATAAGTTGATTCGAGATTTCGCTATCAATCTCTTGGCCTAAAAAAAGTAATCTTTCTCGATAAAGTCGGTTGATTAGGATAAAATTCTATCCCTTAGGAGCCGTATGAGCACCTTTTGATGCATACGGTTCAACAAAACTTGCGAAAAAAGAAAATCAATGTGTAGATTCCAGCCCTCTTTCTTTTTTCATAGCAGGGGACTCTTTCTAACGAAGTGGCTTTTCTTCTATTTTTCAAGAACGATGAGTTTGGACGGGTTTCCTATAATATTTTATTAAAAAAATTCACTAAACTTATTGAACTAACTTTTCATTGATGTATTTTTTCATCGAGATCCAATCCAAAAATCACGATGTCATTTTCTTGTTCCTGAATGGGCTTTTTTGATTTTTTTAGGTTTATGCTCTACTCCGAGTAAGGATCTGCCCGATTTGGATTTGCACATATAGGACAAATAACCCCAATACCACGTCTTTTTTTTTTCAATTAATTTCTTTCATGTCTTTCGTCAAATATTCAACGTATTCATCATATTTATTAGTGATTGATTAACAGTTTGAGATCACTTCTATTTAGAATTCATTTCTAAATAGAATCCTTTATGATATCTATGATATAAGTAATAATCATAGATATATTTCCAATTGGGTTTTTCTAAACGGAGCCTGGATACCTCATTTTATTGTTCCAGCCAAGTCAACCATAAATTCTTTGAATTGCTAATATTAATATGGATACCTCCTCACAAAATGGATCTAATTTCACTTCATTGCACTTCACGCTACAAATTTTTGATAATTCAATCAATTTTTTTGGGCGAAATAGAGGATATCTCGATCGGGGGAGAGAATGGGGAACTCCCATATGACCCAATATATCTGACAGGTCACACTATACGTCAACCCAGGATGCATCTTCCTCTCCGGGACTTCGAAAAGGGACTTTTGGAACACCAATAGGCATAAAATGAAAGAAAAAAGAATTAACTACTCTATTTCACTTTGATGTGGAAGCGTAATAATGGGCTTCTTGTGTTAATAATATAGATTGAATAAGTTTATAAAATAAAGGAAAACAGAATGAATAAAGGAAAATTCTTACGAATAGGTTCTTTGAATGATGATCAAATATGGATGCATTCCCTCATCGAAAAGGGACTCAACTCCCATTGCGTATTGGTACTTATCGAGTATAAAATAGATCTGCTTCTCTTTTTTCCTACGAACCGAACTATTCCATTATTACTAAAAGAATAGAACAAATATTCATCCTTTTTCCGAGATAATCCACTGAAAAAAGGGGGTCCATAGCATAGTTTTTTTAATGCAATAAAGTTACATAGTGTCTATTTTTTGTTGATAAAGGGGTATTCCTATGGGTTTGCCTTGGTATCGTGTTCATACCGTCGTATTGAATGATCCCGGTCGTTTGCTTGCTGTCCATATAATGCATACAGCTCTGGTTGCTGGCTGGGCTGGTTCAATGGCTTTATATGAATTAGCAGTTTTTGATCCTTCCGACCCCGTTCTTGATCCAATGTGGAGACAGGGTATGTTCGTTATACCCTTCATGACTCGCTTAGGAATAACCAATTCATGGGGCGGTTGGAGTATTACAGGAGGGACGATAACGAATCCGGGTATTTGGAGTTACGAAGGTGTAGCCGGGGCACATATTGTATTTTCTGGCTTGTGCTTCTTGGCAGCTATCTGGCATTGGGTGTATTGGGATCTAGAAATATTTGAGGATGAACGTACAGGAAAACCTTCTTTAGATTTGCCTAAGATCTTTGGAATTCATTTATTTCTCTCAGGATTGGCTTGCTTTGGTTTTGGCGCATTTCATGTAACAGGATTATATGGTCCTGGAATATGGGTGTCCGACCCTTATGGACTAACCGGAAGGGTACAACCTGTAAATCCAGCGTGGGGCGTGGAAGGTTTTGATCCTTTTGTTCCAGGAGGAATAGCCTCTCATCATATTGCAGCAGGGACATTGGGCATATTAGCAGGCTTATTTCATCTTAGTGTCCGCCCGCCTCAACGTCTATACAAAGGATTACGTATGGGCAATATTGAAACCGTTCTTTCCAGCAGTATCGCTGCTGTCTTTTTTGCAGCTTTTGTTGTTGCTGGAACTATGTGGTATGGTTCAGCAACTACCCCCATCGAATTATTTGGTCCCACCCGCTATCAATGGGATCAGGGATACTTTCAGCAAGAAATATATCGAAGAGTTAGTGCTGGACTAGCCGAAAATCAAAGTTTATCAGAAGCTTGGTCTAAAATTCCTGAAAAATTAGCTTTTTATGATTACATCGGAAATAATCCGGCGAAAGGGGGATTATTCAGAGCGGGTTCAATGGATAACGGGGATGGAATAGCTGTCGGGTGGTTAGGACACCCTATATTTAGAGATAAAGAAGGGCGTGAACTTTTTGTACGTCGTATGCCTACTTTTTTTGAAACATTTCCAGTTGTTTTGGTAGATGGAGATGGAATTGTTAGAGCCGATGTTCCTTTTAGAAGGGCAGAATCAAAGTATAGTGTTGAACAAGTAGGTGTAACTGTTGAATTCTATGGTGGCGAACTGAATGGAGTGAGTTATAGTGATCCTGCTACTGTCAAAAAATATGCTAGACGTGCTCAATTGGGTGAAATTTTTGAATTAGATCGTGCTACTTTGAAATCCGATGGTGTTTTTCGTAGCAGTCCAAGGGGTTGGTTTACTTTTGGACATGCTTCGTTTGCTTTGCTCTTCTTCTTTGGACACATTTGGCATGGAGCTAGAACCTTGTTCAGAGATGTTTTTGCTGGTATTGACCCAGATTTGGATGCTCAAGTAGAATTTGGAGCATTCCAAAAACTTGGAGATCCAACTACAAGAAGACAAGTAGTCTGATGCAAGATTGTTCTGTTATTTTTCGCTTCTAGCTTCTATTTTTTTTCTATTTGTTATTTTACATAAGGTACTGGCGAACTCTGGATTTCAATTGCCGCCTTTTCTTTGATTCTTCTTTTTTTTCTTTATCTTTAGCCGGGAGATGATCCCAAATAAACAGGTATGGAAGCTATAATTGTAAACCACGATCGAATTTATGGAAGCATTGGTTTATACATTCCTCTTAGTCTCGACTCTAGGGATCATTTTTTTCGCTATCTTTTTTCGAGAACCACCTAAAGTTCCAACTAAAAAAGTGAAATGATTTTTCATCATCTGAATTGAAGTAATGAGCCTCCCAACATTGGGAGGCTCATTACTTCAATTAGTCCCCGTGTTCCTCGAACGGATCTCTTAGTTGTTGAGAGGGTTGCCCAAAAGCAGTATATAAGGCGTACCCAGTAAAACTTACAAGCAAACCAGATATAAAGATGGCGACTAGGGTTGCTGTTTCCATTATTATATAATTTTAAGACTACAATGGATCTATGATAAGATCCTTTATTTACAACGGAATGGTATACAAAGTCAACAGATCTTAATGAATACAAAATAGGCTTTATGGCTACACAAACTGTTGAGGGGAATTCTAAATCTGTTCCAAGACGAACTAATGTAGGGAGTTTATTGAAACCGTTGAATTCAGAATATGGTAAAGTAGCTCCTGGATGGGGAACTACTCCTTTGATGGGTGTCGCAATGGCTCTATTTGCGATATTCTTATCTATTATTTTGGAAATTTATAATTCTTCTGTTTTACTGGACGGAATTTCAATGAATTAGATTCACAAGAACCACAAAATCCTAGCTTTTACTTTTCCTTTGAAATAAAAAAAGTGAAGCTTAGGTCTTGGATTTTGATTTTAGCTCATTTTTTTGGGGAGTTCGATCGCGAAATTTTTTTGTTTCTGTATTTCCGGAATATGAGTGTGTGACTTGTTATAATTGATCCTATTGATAGTGCAGAAAATGGGTCTGTCGTCTTGATAGAGATGGTTTTATCCCGTCGGATATTCATTTTAGTATCTGGAGCACGGAATATATGAAATAGATCACGAAGTATTCGAACTATGATTCATACTTAATATTCAGACCTCGCGGCCGGATTCCAAAAATTTCCCCAAAGAAAAGTTCGAAATTGAAAGATTTTTCTTCTTTCAAATTCCCATTTCTTTTTTGATTTTGAGCAAAATCAAAAGACAAAATTATTTTGTCTTTTTAGTCATTAGATCTATTTTACTCCTTGAATAAATGATGATCCAATGGTTCTTACTCAGGGAATCCTTGGACTTATTTTGAAGATTTTATTGAATCATCGTGGCTCTAGTATGAATCTGAGGTTTCAATTGATTCATAGGGTCTTAACAAGAAAATTCCTATCAATACTAAAGAAAACAAAAGGAAAGCCACATTACATACAAAGAAAAAAAAAAAAAGAAAAAAAAATAGGTAAATAGAAGATTCAAGAGGCCTCTAAGGATCAACATAAGGACAAGCGAGCCGACTTGATTTTTTGGCATTTTAATTATAACCACAAAGACAAAGAAGAGCTTTCTTATTTTTACTCTTTTGTATTTTTATATAAGATTGACTCAAAAGATTAAGAAGTTTCCAATTTTCTATTCCATCCCTCTTTTAACCAGTATTGGGGTGTTTTTGTTTGAGCTGTACGAGATGAAATTCTCATATACGGTTCTCAGAGGGGGAAGTCCCTTTAGTTTACCTATCTCAATAAAGTTTATGATTGGTTCGAAGAACGTCTCGAGATTCAGGCGATTGCAGATGATATAACTAGTAAATACGTTCCTCCTCATGTCAACATATTTTATTGTCTAGGAGGAATTACGCTTACTTGTTTTTTAGTACAAGTAGCTACAGGGTTTGCTATGACTTTTTATTACCGTCCGACTGTTACTGAGGCTTTTGCTTCTGTTCAATACATAATGACGGAAGCTAACTTTGGTTGGTTAATCCGATCAG